TCTTTTGTTTTGATTCTATTCAAATATAAAACTATTGATTCGTTCTATATCATACCGTTTGAATTTGGATTGAAAAAACAAAGAAATAAAGAAGAGTTAAGTAAAATCAAATAGTCTTCTTCACAATATACTATGACCAGTAATGCGGTATAAGTAATTCCCGAAATCCGGTAGAAGAAAGAATATAAACAAGCAAAATTTTTTTGATTATACATAATTACATAACATAATTGCCAACAAAAATTTGTTTATTTTTAGAGCTTGATGTTGATAAATCCGCGGATCTAGAAATTCATTTCGGACAATTGAACCTTCTCAAACTGTTTCTTTTTAAGAACCAAAAAGATTTGTGCCAAAATAACAGATGCCAAGAATAGCAAAAGACCTTGGACACGTAATGGATCTTGAAGTACTATTTCCGCATCCCCCTGACCAAATCCACCCACATTAGGATTACTCGTTAATGGTTGATCAAGTTGGATGGATTCGCCCTCTGAAACAAGAAGTTCCGGTCCTGGAGGGATAATATCAACCACTTGACGTCCATCCGATGCATTCGCTATGGTTATTTCGTACCCCCCCTTTTCTTTTCGTATGATTTTGCTTACTATACCTGCTGCTGTAGCATTATAAACATTATTGTTACTCTTGCTCCCGTCGGGATAAATCTGACCCCTTCCCCTGTTCCCGCCTACGTATATGGGATATTTTAAGAAGTGAACATCTTTCTTAGTAGCGGGGTCCGGGGAAAGAATAGGAAAGGTGATTTCACTATATTTCTGACCAGGAACAGGACCTATCACAAGAATATTTTTTTTAGTGGGGCGATAGCTCTGAAAAGACAGATTTCCTATCTTTTCTTTTATCTCGGGCAAAATACGATCGGGAGGGGCTAATTCAAACCCCTCGGGTAAAATAAGAACAGCCCCTACATTCAAAGCTCCTTTTTTACCATTAGCAAGAACTTGTTTCAGTTGCAGATCATAAGGAATTCGAACAACTGCTTCAAATACAGTATCAGGAAGTACCGCTTGTGGAACCTCGATATCCACGGGTTTATTAGCTAAATGGCAATTGGCACATACAATACGGCCAGTCGCTTCTCGTGGATTTTCATAACCCTGCTGTGCAAAAATGGGATATGCATTTGAAAGGGGTGCCTGGGTTATTATATATATCATGAGCGATACGGAAATGGATCGAGTAATCTCTTTCTTTATCCAAGAAAAGGTATTTTTAGTTTGCATGGTCCAATCATTGATCCCGAAAATTTATACAATAAAATTAGGCAGGTCGCTAGTATAGTTCCCTATCTATAATTTTGCTATTTACTTAAATATAAATAATTTTACTGGAATATTGAAGGAATCCCTTGGATGGGTAGAAAGAATAAGTACAATTTTGAATGTTTTGCTTATCCACAAAGTAACAAATATTATAATTGGATCGTTCAATCATTTTTCAGTCATTCATTGAATGATAAATCACTACAAGTGAAGGAGATACACGATTTAAATAACGAAAGATCCAATATTTAAAAATTGTATCTAAAATGACTGGAAAAGTAGAAACAAGACCGGATATAATTTGATCATTATGAGCAAATCCAAAATCTTTGTAGACAGAGCCAATCATTAGTTCCCAACCGTGGGGCGAATGGAATCCTATACATAAATCAGTTAATAAAAGAATAGAAAAAGCTTTTATTGTGTCGCTTAAGTTATATAGGAATTCTTGAACCCAAGAGTTAAGAATAGCAAGTTCTTCATTACCTATAATAGAATAACCACTTAGAATAACGAAACAGATTATATTTGTCGAGAAGTGTAAAATTGTATGCGTGCGATCCTCATTGTGCATCTTGATCAATTGGATCGTTTCTTTGTAGATTTCGATGCGAGGCTTTTGTAAATGTGCTTCCGGGTATTCCTTTAACATTTCGTCCAAACGTAGGAGTTCCTCTAAGTCTATGAATTTTTTTAGAATACTCTTTTCTTGAATATCATTCAAAAAGATTTCGGATTGCCTAGTATTCCACCAATTTGTAACCCAAGATTCCAGACTTTTATTAAATGAGAGAGAGATCCACCAAGGCAAAAATACTATAGATGCAAGATATAGAAGGGAAATTAATACTTTCTTTTTTGCCATTTTTTCGTCTGTGAATTTTTTAATTTTTACTGAACGCACCTCGTTCGTCGACTCTATACGATACTAATATTTCTATCAAGCATAAGTTCTATTACAAGTTATCGAGCCCATGAATCTATTTCCTATTTTTTTTGTGATTCAGTACAGTGGTTAGTCCTTGAATTTAGAAAGAATACAGAAATAGAATAAGAAAAAGCCCACTTCAAATTAATAGTAGTCGGATTGCGAGACGAAAGAACTCCCGTTCTATCAAAATATCAAATATTTCTAAAAAAAAAAATTCTTTACTTTATTATATTATGATTTATTATGAAATGTTTTGTTTTAATATATGATGAATCTAGTATTTAGATTTGTTGCTGAATTGAGTTAAGTGGGTTTACATACGCATAAAAAAATTGTGGACACAAACAATTTTGTTTTAGAATTATTTCGTAGCGTTTGCTTTGGTTCGAATAAGCGTTCTGAAGAAACTTCAGTTAAGTTATGCTATATAAAAAAACGAGGATTCTTGAGTTTTTTCTCTCTTGCAAAGTATTCATTCTTCAGTTCCTTTTTTCAAAATACTTCAATTGGTACACGCAAGAAATAGGCCAATTCAGCAGCTTTTTGCTCAATTTCTCGTGGAGTCAAATTCTCATCAGTACGAGTCAAGGGAATGGCCCCCTGGCCTTTGATTTCCATATAAAGGACACGACGAGCATAAATACCTTCTTTAATTTCTATTCTGATGGACTGAATGTCTTTCATAAGGAATCGGAGGAATATGCGACGATTTTTTCCAGGAAATCCCCAACGAAAAATACACACTACGCCCTCTTTTATATCGAATCGATCATAACCACTACCTACATTCCACGAAATTGTGCACCACAAATAGGAGCTAATAAAAAGACCTGCGATCCCATAGAAAGACATCACGATCCCTTGTGGAAAAAAAATTATTTGCTGAGAAGGAAATAAAGATATAAAATTCCTACCAAAATAACTGGACGTTCCAACCAATAAAAACCCTAATGAACCTAAAAAAAGAATAAAGGCCCAGCAGAAATTACTTGTTTTTCGGGACCCCGCTATAAGTTCTATCCATATACGTTCTGATCGCCAACTCATACTATAACTAGACCTAGTTGCATTTTATTGGAATTGGGAGAATAACAAAAATAAATTTTATTTTACTTTTTTTTGTTTCCGAAGTAACTCTCATCAACCAGCACTATTATGATGTGAACGTTTAGGGGTAATTCATCGAATTTCTTAGGTCCAAACTAAAATAGTAACATCCCTTTCACATGATTTCCGAATACATATAGATATATTGACTTTACATTTCAGAAATTCTCCCCGATCCCGATCTATTTGAAAATAGTGATAATTCATTTACCCATAATATCATGTTTATACATACATAAGAGCTTATGACCGAAGGAAGCCACATGTTATACCATATTCTACTAAATAGATATCCGTGTTATGATCCAAGTAAGTCTTGAAAAAAAAAGATTCGTCCTTATTGTATCTAAAAAATCTTGTTTTTTTGAACATAAAGAGATAAAGAAGCCATTGCAATTGCCGGAAATACTAAGCCCACTAAAGGCACAAAAATTGAGGGGAAGCTGTTGAGAGTTATCATAGAATGGGTACCTCGATTTAATATTTGTACCTGTTATTTATTGTTATATTTATTGTTTTATATTAATATTTTAACTTTATCCTTATATTGTTATAAAGATATATTATAATTCATATATAATTGTTATATTATACTAAGTATACCTAAGTGAGTATATATACTTAATAGGGAGTATATAAGTATATGTTTTAATAAATATATATTAATTAATAAAATCCAATAAATATGTAAATAAATGGACCTATAAATCTTTCTACATGTTTCTACATGAAATATATGTATGATAATCCACCCTTTATATTATTCGTATTATTAGTTATTATCTTTATATTATTCGTATTATTAGTTATTATCTTGTTCTTGTCTTATAAATTTAATAATTTTATAAAATTTACTAAAGAAAGGATTTATTACAAATTCTCAAAGAATTCATTATAATAATACGACCCAACAAAAAGGATTTTTAGTGGGGGGTGATTTTTGGGAGATATAGAAAGATGCAAGACCTTGTTAACCAATTTCACGGAAGAAAGAATTCACTCTTTTATTTTTTTTAATAGGGATTTCCTGGTTAGTAACCAGGAATATCGATAAAAAGATGATCTGGATGATTCTTTCTACAATTAAATCTTATGTTACCAAAGAAAAAATCCATTCTTCGTATTTTTACTTTGATTCCTATATTTGATTCCTATAAATTAAATAACTACTTGATCACCACACATAAAAAATTTTATTAAGTTTTAATAAATTAATACTCTTATTAAATTAAGACTCTAAGGCTCTACTTGATCGATCTAATTTTTATTCAAAGGAAAGAAAGCATGTAGCCGAAATAACTCACCCAGAACGCCCTTTAAAGGATTACGTGGTACGATTGGATCGAATAAGCCCTTATGGAATAAATATTCAGCCACTTGTGAATCCTCAGGTACTGTCTTATTCAATGTTTGTTCAATTACTCTTTTACCCGCAAATGCAATGTAAGCATTGGGTTCGGCAATAATGATATCTCCCAACATACCAAAGCTGGCCGTCACCCCACCTGTGGTAGGGGATGTAAGGATTGATACATAAAATAACTTTTTATTTGATTGATAATCATATAAAGCAGAAGATATTTTAGCCATTTGCATCAAGCTCAAACTTCCTTCTTGCATGCGTGCTCCTCCGGAAGCACACACTATAATAAGAGGTAAAAATTGATTGGTAGCAT